AAAAATAATAGATTTGAAAATGCTGTACGAAACGAAATGTCACATTATTTTTTTTATGCATGTCGAAGTGATGGAAAAGAAAGGATCTCTTTTACATATCCAGCTAGTTTGTCAACTTTTTTGGACATGATAAAAAAAAATAATTATTTTTTCGCAACCGAAAAACTATCCTCTGATGAATTTTCTACACATTGGAATTACACTAATAACCAAAAAATTAAGAACTTAAGCAAGGAGTTTAGAAATCGACTTGAGGGTTTAGATAAAGGATCTCTTATTCGGGATATACTCGAAAAAAGGACTCAATTGTGTAATGATAAGACGAAAAAAAAATACTTACCTAAAACATATGATCCTTTATTAAACGGACCTTATCGTGGAAGAATCAACAAATTCTTTTCACCCCCAATCCTAAATACAACTTATATCAAAAATAAGATAAGAACGCCTTGGATAAATAAAATTCACAATCTAATTTTGATTAATGATTATCACGAATTTGAACAGACAATAGACCGATTTAATCCAAAATCATTTTCAAGCGAAGAAGTGCGGTCTTTATTGACAGAACGGGAACGAGAACACATCGATTCCGAAGACCGAATAAAAAGTTTCAATTTTTTATTCGATGCAGTTATAACGGATCCCAATGATCAAAAAATTAGAAAAAAAGCGATAAAAGAAATTAGTAAAAGAGTTCCCCGGTGGTCATACAAATTAATCGATAATGTATACCAAGAACTGGGAGAATACGACGAAAATGTAAGAAGGAAACATGCATTTCGTTCACGAAAAGCCAAACGTTTAGTGGTTGCTGTTGATCACCAGACAAAAGAGGATGTGACTTTGCCCCATTATTTGGAACAATCGGATTTTCGTCGATATATAATAAAAGGTTCCATGCGCGCACAAAGACGTAAAACCGTTATTTGGAAACCACTTCAAGCAAATGCCCATTCCCCTCTTTTTTTGGACAGAATAGACAAAACCCTTTATTTGTCTTTTGATATTTCCCAGCTGATGAAAGTAATTCTTCGAAATTGGATGGTAAAAAATAAAAACCAAAAACTTTCTGATTATACAAACGCAAAGACAAGAAAATTGGACAAAAAAGAAAAAAAGAAGCTCAAAGGCGAAAGATACCAAAGACAAGCAATGGTACGTATAAAACAAGCAGAAAGCTGGGATAAGCGTTTACTTACTCGAATACTAAGAAGTTCTATGTTAGTAATCCAATCGATTCTTAGAAAATATATTGTATTACCGTTATTGATAATAGCTAAAAATGTGGTTCGCATACTATTATTCCAAGATCCCGAGTGGTCCGAGGATTTTAAGGATTGGAATCGTGAAATTTATGTTAAATGCACTTATAGTGGTGTTAATTTATCTGAAACAGAATTTCCGAAAAACTGGTTAATAGAAGGTATTCAGCTAAAGATCCTATTCCCCTTTCACCTGAAACCCTGGCACGGATCTACGATACAATCCTCTCATAAAGATCCAAAAAGTGAACACGAAACTGATTTTTGTTTTTTAACAATTTTGGGGCTGGAAACTGACATGCCGTTCGGTTCTCCCCAAAAACGACGTTCCTTTTTTGAACCCATTTTTAAAGAACTAAAAAAAAAAATTCGAAAATTGAAAACTAAGTCTTTTATAGTTTTAAGGGATTTTAAAGAAGGAAAAATAAAAGAACTTTCAAAAATAAACTTGAGAGAAATCGAGAAATTGAGGGAAACTCAAAAAAATTCGATAATCAGTAAGCAGATGATTCACGAACCGTCTATTGAAATTTCATCTATGGATTGGACGAAATTATCCCGGACTGAAAAAAAAATGAAAGATCTGACTAATAGAACAAGCAGAATCCGAAATAAAATATATAAAATTACAAAAGAAAAGAAAAAAGGATCGCTAACTCAAGAAACAAATATTAGTTCGAACAAACCAACTTATTCTGTTAAAAGATTAGACCCATCAAAAAGGATTTGGCGGATATTAAAAAAAAGAAACGCTCGATTAATCCGTAAATCCTATTTGTTTCTAAAATTTGGCATTGAAAAGATATACAGAAATATTTTTATATCTACCCTTACTATTCCAAGAATCAATACAAAACCTTTTCGTGAATCAACAAGAAAACAAATGAAAATTATTGAGAAAAACATCCACAATAATGAAGCAAATCCCGAAAGAATTAATAAAACAAATAAAAATAGAATTATTTCGACTATCCAAAAATCGATTTCTAAGACTAGTAATAAGAATTCAAAGATTTCTTGTAATTTATTGTCTTTTTCACAATCACAAGCATATGTATTTTACAAATTATTACAAGTCCCAATTTTGAACTTTTATAATTTAAGACCCGTTCTTCAATATCACGGAACATCTCTATTTCTTAAGAATGAAATAAAAGATTTTTTTGAAAAACACGGAATCTTTAATTACCAATTAAGACATAAACCCCTTTGGAATTTTGGAAGGAATACACGAAAACACTGTTTAAGCGGGCATTATCAATATGATTTATCTCGGATTAAATGGGCTAGATTAGTACCACAAGAATGGCGAAATAGAGCCAATCAACACTGTATGGCTCAAAATAAAGATTTAATTAAAAGAGATTCGTATGAAAAAAATGGATTAACTCATTACGAAAAACAACATTTTTTTGAAGCAGACCTATTACGTAATCAAAAATCGAATTTTAAAAAACACTATAGATATGATCTTTTATCATATAAATCGCTTAATTATGAAGATAAGAAAGACTCGTATATTGATAGATCACTAGTCCAAGTAAATAATAAAGAAGAGTATTATTCTAATTACAATAGAAAGAAAGTAAAATTGTTGGCTATGCTGGGAAGTATCTCTATCAATAATTATATAGGGGAAGATTATATTATGGATATGGAAAAATTCTTGTATAGAAAATATTTTGATTGGAGAATTCTTAATTTTTGTCTTAGAAATAAGGCCAATATGGAAGCCTGGGTTGATATGGATACTGGTACCAGCAGTAATCAAAATACTAGGATTGGGTCCAATAATTATCAAAAAATTAATGCAATTAATAACAGAGTCCCCTTTTATCTTAGAATTCATCAAGATGAAGAAATTAACCCATCCACTCAAAAGGGGTTCTTTTGTGATTGGATGGGAATGAATGAAGAAATACTAAGTTGTCCTATATCAAACCCAGAATCTTGGTTCTTCCCAGAATTTGTACTACTTTTTAATGCATATAGAACGAAACCCTGGATTATACCAATCAAATTACTTCTTTTCAATTTTAATGGAAATAGTAAGAAAAATAGAACCGGAAAGAAAGAGGCGGATCTTTTTATATCACCTACTCAAAAAGAATATTTGGAATTATCGAATCAAAGTAAAGAAGAAAACGAACTCGCAGACCAAGGAACTCCGAGATCGGATGCACAAAAGCAAGTAATTCTTGGATCAGTTCTCTCAAACCAAGAAAAAGATGGTGAAGAAAATTATACGGGATCGGACATGAAAACCCGTATAAAGAAAAAGCAATCCAAAAGAGAAACCGAAGTACAGCTCGATTTATTCCTAAAAAGATATTTGTGTTTGCAGTTGCGATGGAGGGGTGCTGTTTCTTTCAGAGAAAAAATACTCAATGATATGAAAGTATATTGTCAGCTGGTTCGACTAATAAATCCTAGCGACGTTACTATAGCCTCTATTCAAGGGGGAGAAATGAGTCTGCCTATTTTGATCACTAAGAAGAATTTCGATCTTAAAGAATTGACGAAAGGGGGAATGCTTATTATCGAACCCCGTCGTTTGTCTGTAAAAAATGATGGACAATTTTTTCTATATCAAATCGTAGGTATTGCATTGGTTCATAAGAATAAGCGCAAAATTACTAAAAGATACCAAGAAAAGGGCTATGTTGATAAAAAAGATTTTGATGAATTCATTGCAAAACATCAAAAAATGACTGGAAATATAAACAAAAATCATTATGATTTGCTTGTTCCTGAAACTATTTTACTCCCTAAACGTCGTAGAGAATTAAGAACCCTAATTTGTTTCAATTCGAAGAATCAAAATGGTATGCAGAAAAATCCAGTATTTTTTAATAACGGAAAGGGCGGCGGCCGCGTTTTGGATAAAAACAAAAATCTTGCTCGAGAGAAAAATCAACTAATTCAATTAAAGTTCTTTCTTTGGGCCAATTCTCGATTAGAAGATTTAATTTGTATGAATCGGTATTGGTTTAATACCAATAATGGGAGTCGTTTCAGTATGGTAAGGGTCCATATGTATCCACGATTGAAAATTCGTTAATAGTGTGCTTTTCCTATCTATCATGTCCCATTTTGGGATATGAAAACAAAGAAATGTATACATGTCTTGTCTTCCATTCCAGTCTGATACAAGATACCAAATTAATGGCGAACATTTTAATTAGATCCATAAATGAATCAAGAAACTCTTTTTTTTAGGTCCAAATTTTTCTCTTTTGCCGAAATATCCATCCTTTTAGATGCCTAATCAAATTGAAAATTGGATTGATTATTGATATTGATTTTCTAGCAAGTTCATAACGAACTTAAGATTATTGTGTATATCAAATTGAAGTAACTAGTATTATTATTACTGATCAGTAAAATTCATCTTAAAAAAGGAAGGGAGAGGGGTTTCGTTTTATGGTAAAAAATGCATTCATCTCAGTTAGGGTTCAAGAAAAAAAAGAAAAAAACAGCGGATCGGTTGAATTTCAAGTATTTCGTTTCACCAACAAGATCCGGAGACTTACTTCACATTTAGAATTGCACAGAAAAGACTATTCATCTCAAAGGGGTCTACGTAAAATTTTGGAAAAACGCCAACGTCTACTAGCTTATTTGTCAAAGAAAAATAGAGTACGTTATAAAGAATTAATTAGTAAGTTGAATATCCGGGAGTCAAAAAATCGTTAATTTTAAATTTGAAAAAAAAAAAAATTTCGAATTATTTGATTTTGACTGTTGATGAACTTCTTGTTGTTTTCAACAATTCATGTAAGAATGAATCGAGGAAAAACCTATGAGTATACTAGCTACAGAAAAAGAAAAAGAATTTATGATAGTCAATATGGGACCTCACCACCCGTCAATGCATGGGGTTCTTCGTCTCATCGTTACTCTAGACGGTGAAGATGTTATTGACTGTGAACCAATATTGGGTTATTTACACAGAGGGATGGAAAAAATTGCGGAAAACCGAACAATTATACAATATCTGCCTTATGTAACCCGTTGGGATTATTTAGCTACTATGTTCACAGAAGCAATAACTGTAAATGGACCAGAACTGTTGGGAAATATTCGCGTACCTAAAAGGGCCAGCTATATCAGAGTAATTATGTTGGAGTTGAGTCGTATAGCTTCCCATCTGTTATGGCTTGGCCCTTTTATGGCAGATATTGGTGCACAGACTCCTTTCTTCTATATTTTCAGAGAAAGAGAATTAGTATATGATCTGTTCGAAGCTGCCACCGGTATGAGAATGATGCATAATTATTTTCGTATCGGAGGAGTAGCAGCTGATTTACCCTATGGTTGGATAGATAAATGTTTGGATTTCTGCGATTATTTTTTAACAGGGGTTGCTGAATATCAAAAACTTATTACGCGAAACCCCATTTTTTTAGAACGAGTTGAAGGAGTAGGCATTATTGGTGGAGAAGAAGCAATAAATTGGGGTTTATCAGGACCAATGCTACGAGCGTCTGGAATAGAATGGGATCTTCGTAAAGTTGATCATTATGAGTGTTATGACGAATTTGATTGGGAAGTCCAGTGGCAAAAAGAAGGGGATTCCTTAGCTCGTTATTTAGTCCGAATCGGTGAAATGACGGAATCTGTAAAAATAATTCAACAGGCTTTAGAAGGAATTCCGGGAGGCCCCTATGAAAATTTAGAAATCCGCTGCTTTGATAGAGAAAGCGATCCAGAACGGAATGATTTTGAAAATAGATTCATTAGTAAAAAGCCTTCTCCTACCTTTGAATTGACAAAACAAGAACTTTATGCGAGAGTAGAAGCCCCAAAAGGAGAATTGGGAATTTTTCTGATAGGGGATCAAAGTGGGTTTCCTTGGAGATGGAAAATTCGCCCACCGGGTTTTATCAATTTGCAAATTCTTCCTCAGTTAGTTAAAAGAATGAAATTGGCTGATATTATGACGATATTAGGTAGTATAGATATCATTATGGGGGAAGTTGATCGTTGAAATGATAATTGCTACACCCGAAGTACAAGATATCAATTCTTTTTCCCGATTGGAATCCCTACAAGAGGTCTATGGGATCCTATGGGTGCTTGCCCCTATTTCGATTTATGTATTGGCAATCACAATAGGTGTCCTAGTAATTGTGTGGTTAGAAAGAGAAATATCTGCAGGAATACAACAGCGTATTGGGCCTGAATACGCCAGCCCTTTGGGAATTCTTCAAGCTTTAGCCGATGGGACAAAACTCCTTTTCAAAGAAAACCTTCTTCCATCTAGAGGAAATAGTAGTTTATTCAGTATTGGTCCATCTATAGCAGTCATAGCAATTCTACTAAGTTATTCAGTAATTCCTTTTAGTTATAACCTTGTTTTAGCTGACCTCAATATCGGTATTTTTTTATGGATTGCCATTTCAAGTATTGCCCCGATTGGACTTCTTATGTCAGGATATGGATCAAATAATAAATATTCCTTTTTAGGTGGTCTGCGAGCTGCTGCTCAATCGATTAGTTATGAAATACCATTAACTTTATGTGTTTTATCAATATCTCTACGTGTGATTCGCTAAAACCTAAGCTTTTCGTTCTAGAAAAAAAAAAAGAACTTGAATAGAAATCCTCATTTTTTTATTCATTTATTGACTCTTTAGGTTAATAAAAGAAATTAGATAGTTATATATGAGTGAAAGAAAACACCTTCGAAATTCGCAGTAAACGTGGATTAAGTCTCATTTCCTATGTACAAGCGTTAAGGATAAGTAAACAAAAGTAAAAGTGGAGGAAGCCCTTACCCCAAGACAGGTCGATTGATCATCCTAGCTTGAAGCGGGCTTAAAAGACCAACCCTATAGAATTTTCATTTTTCATTAGCTATTGTATGTATTACAATATATATTAGATATATTAGGGGGGTTGAATAGGGGGTTGAAAACGCAAAGCGGGGGGATAGGAAGGAACACCAAAATACACACAACGGGTTAGTAATGTAGATTATGTCAATTATCTAAAAGGATACTTCTGCATAACATAAAAGAATAACATAAAAGAATACTAATTGGGGCTTTAAGTTGGTAGAAACGATCAGGCAGTACTCCCCACAATTCCGATCCAGAGCATGCTCCTATCCGCCAGTTAAAGAAATAACTATCAGGAACGAAATAATCCTTTACCCCCTTTTAAGCCCCATTTTCTCTCAGAAAGAAGAAGAGGAACAAAAAAATAGAAAAAAAAAAAAATACAATTACAATAAAAAATAGAAAAAATACAATTACAATCTAAAAGAATCCTTTCTTTCATATATTGATAGAAATCAAATTCGTGTCATGATTCATGAACTAGTGTAATGGCGAATTCTTTTTCGTAATCGAAAATAAAAGGATGGGTTGAAATATCGAGTGATATTTCTACAAGAGTATTTTATTGAAGGGTTGATTAAGTTATTACTCAACACAGAAAATTTGAAATTCGTAAAGGATGAGATTAATTCAGAAATACTGTTTTTTTATCCTTAGAGCAGACAGAATTCCAGTGGTATAATTGGGGATCCTCCGCTAGATTTTGACTTTATCCATCCTATAACCATATCAAAATCAAAATAACTAATACCGGTCCGGTCCTTACATTTATTTGTGGCCCTGAGGAGCCGTATGAGGTGAAAATCTCATGTACGGTTTTGTAATAGCGATGGAAACCGTAATGTTACCACCGACTATGATTATCTAACAGTTTAAGTACAGTTGATATAGTTGTGGCGCAATCAAAATATGGTTTTTGGGGGTGGAATTTGTGGCGTCAACCTATAGGGTTTATCGTTTTTCTAATTTCTTCCCTAGCGGAATGCGAGAGATTACCTTTTGATTTACCAGAAGCGGAAGAAGAATTAGTAGCCGGTTATCAAACCGAATATTCAGGAATCAAATTTGGTTTATTTTACGTTGCTTCCTATCTAAATCTACTAGTTTCCTCATTATTTGTAACAGTTCTTTACTTGGGAGGTTCGAATCTTTCCATTCCATACATATTTGTTCCTGGGCTGGTTGAAATAAATAAAGCGGATGGAATCTTTGGAACGACAATTGGTATCTTTATTACATTAGCTAAAACTTATTTGTTCTTGTTCATTCCTATTGCAACAAGGTGGACTTTACCGAGACTAAGAATGGACCAACTATTAAATCTTGGCTGGAAATTTCTTTTACCTATTTCTCTCGGTAATCTATTATTAACAACTTCTTCCCAACTCCTTTCGCTATAAAGATAAAGAAAAAAAGGAATACAATATTCGCTACTTGTCTCAAACAAGAGAAAGAAATAAACTCAAAACATTCATAGATATTCACAATATGTTCCCTATGGTAACCGGTTTCATGAATTATGGTCAACAAACAATACGAGCTGCAAGGTACATTGGTCAAAGTTTCATGATTACTTTATCCCAAGCAAATCGTTTACCTGTAACTATTCAATATCCTTATGAAAAATTAATCCCATCAGAGCGTTTTCGTGGTCGAATCCATTTTGAATTTGATAAATGTATTGCTTGTGAAGTATGCGTTCGGGTATGTCCTATAGATCTGCCTGTTGTTGATTGGAAATTTGAAACAGATATTCGAAAGAAACGATTGCTTAATTACAGTATTGATTTTGGAATTTGTATTTTTTGTGGTAACTGCGTTGAGTATTGTCCAACAAATTGTTTATCAATGACTGAAGAATATGAACTTGCGACTTACGACCGTCACGAATTGAATTATAATCAAATTGCTTTAGGTCGTTTACCAATGTCAGTAATTGACGATTTTACAATTCGAACAGTCTTGAATTCGCCTCAACGAAAAAACGTCTAAACCTTTTTAATTTCGAATTACTAAGGTTCAGTTTTGGTATAGTTGGTATAAAGGGATAAGGTTGTTTTTTTGCTTGGTCAATAACTCCAAATCCCAACTTTTGATTGGTTGATGAGAAGTACAACTACATTTGTATTGAAATGAAATGATATATAGACAGAAGCTTTTTCGAACTATATAGCTTCAATTTCAAATTGGCATTTAGAATAACGAAAAGAACGAAATTGATCCCAGAACAGTATCCGCATCAATTCCCACTTAGTAGATTCTAATTTCATTGAATTGGAATTGAGAATGTATCATAAATAATTTTTCCTGGTCGGCTCAATAAGGTCATGAAAAAGATTTCGATTTATTTATCTCCTATTTTAATATAATGGATTTGCCTGGACCAATACACGATTTTCTTTTAGTTTTTCTGGGATCGGGTCTTATATTAGGAGGTCTGGGAGTGGTATTATTTACCAACCCAATTTATTCTGCCTTTTCCTTGGGATTGGTTCTTGTTTGTATATCATTATTCTATATTCTATCAAATTCCCATTTTGTAGCTGCCGCGCAACTCCTTATTTACGTGGGAGCTGTAAATGTTTTAATCATATTTGCTGTAATGTTCATGAACGGCTCAGACTATTCCAAAGATTTTCAGTTGAATCTTTGGACTATTGGCGATGGTCTTACTTCTCTGGTTTGTACAAGTATTTTTTTTTCGCTAATCACTACTATTCTCGATACATCGTGGTACGGGATTATTTGGACTACACGAGCCAACCAGATTATTGAACAAGATTTGATAAGTAATAGTCAACAAATTGGAATTCATTTATCAACAGACTTTTTTCTTCCATTTGAACTCGTTTCAATAATTCTTTTAGTTGCTTTAATAGGTGCAATTGCCGTGGCGCGTCAATAACAAATCTTTATAACTAGGAACAGCAATCCCAATTCTACTTTTTATGTGTTATCACATTCATTATGTGTTATCACATTCATTTCCCTGAAATTCTTGTAAAGTATAGTTGAATACTATTCACAGATCAATAGAAAATCAAAATAGAATTTTTTTTATTCGATCTATTACCAAATAGATTCTTTTGTTCCGTACCTGGTATATTCTAAACAACCAAATCACTTGCATTATTATTATTGTTCAGATTGAAATGAATCGAAATTGGTACGGAGTTGGTTAATGATGCTCGAGCATGTACTTGTTTTGAGTGCCTATTTATTTTCGATTGGCATCTATGGCTTGATTACGAGCCGAAATATGGTTCGGGCCTTGATGTGCCTTGAACTTATACTAAATGCAGTTAATATCAATTTTGTAACATTCTCTGATTTTTTTGATAGTCGACAATTAAAAGGAGATATTTTTTCAATTTTTGTTATAGCTATTGCAGCCGCTGAAGCAGCTATCGGATCAGCTATTGTTTCGTCAATTTATCGTAACAGAAAATCGACGCGTATCAATCAATCGACTTTGTTGAATAAGTAGTATTTCTAAATCATAATATAATATTCCTCAATTCAATTTAGGATATTTAATATGCCCTAATTTCGATCCTGTTTGTGAAACTGTAAGAAATCAAAGTATCTTTGTTCCCTTGATCCAGAAGTGGATTAATTAGCAAAATTATGGTAAATCATTGATTCATCTGGTGTTTACATATGACATTTCAAAATTGACTAGATCGAAAATTAAAAAGTTCAAAACAAAAATAGATAGATCCAATGTCACATTCAGTAAAGATTTATGATACATGTATAGGGTGTACTCAATGTGTACGAGCTTGCCCCACGGATGTATTAGAAATGATACCTTGGGACGGATGTAAAGCAAAGCAAATTGCTTCTGCTCCAAGAACAGAGGACTGTGTTGGTTGTAAGCGATGTGAATCCGCCTGTCCAACGGATTTCTTGAGTGTTCGAGTTTATTTATGGCATGAAACAACCCGAAGCATGGGTCTAGCTTATTGATATTGATACGTTCCCGAAAAACCCACTTGAATCCGTTTTGAATACAGTTTTTTTTTTTACCGATTACCGACAAAAACCCGTACTCGAAAAAGAAAAAAAAAAAATACGAATATATTCTATTTTCGAGTTTCGAGCACGGGTTTTTCTGGGCCAAGTGTATCTTGTCTTTACCACGATGTATTTTCCTTGGTTAACACTAATTGTAGTTTTTCCGATAGCCGCGGGTTCTTTAATTTTTTTTCTACCTCATAGAGGAAATAAGGTGACTAGAGGATATACAATATATATATGTGTCTTAGAACTCCTTCTAACGACCTATGCATTCTGTTATAATTTCCAATTGGACGATCCATTAATCCAGCTGGCAGAGGATTATAAATGGATCACTTTTTTTGAGTTTGACTGGCGATTGGGAATAGATGGACTTTCCATAGGACCCATTTTACTGACGGGATTTATCACCACTTTAGCTACTTTAGCGGCTCGGCCAGTTACTCTGAATTCCCGACTATTCCACTTCCTGATGTTAGCGATGTACAGCGGTCAAATAGGATCATTTTCTTCTCGGGACCTTTTACTTTTTTTCATCATGTGGGAATTAGAATTAATTCCCGTTTATCTACTTCTGTCCGTGTGGGGTGGAAAGAAACGCCTTTATTCAGCCACAAAATTTATTTTGTACACGGCAGGAGGCTCCGTTTTTCTTTTAATAGGAGTTTTGGGTATCGGTTTATATGGTTCCAATGAACCAACATTAAATTTGGAAACATTAGTTAATCGGTCGTATCCTGTGGCACTGGAAATAATATTCTATATTGGATTTTTTATTGCTTTTGCTGTCAAATTGCCGATTATACCCTTTCATACGTGGTTACCAGACACCCACGGAGAGGCACATTACAGTACTTGTATGCTTCTAGCCGGAATCTTATTAAAAATGGGAGCATATGGGTTGATTCGAATCAATATGGAACTATTACCGCACGCTCATTCTATATTTTCCCCCTGGTTCATGATAGTAGGTACCGTGCAAATAATTTATGCAGCTTCAACATCTCCCGGCCAACGGAATTTAAAAAAAAGAATAGCCTATTCCTCTGTATCTCATATGGGTTTCATAATTCTAGGAATAGGCTCGATAACCGATATAGGTCTCAATGGAGCCGTTTTACAAATAATTTCTCATGGGTTGATTAGTGCTGCACTTTTTTTCTTGGCAGGAACGAGTTATGATAGAATACGTTTTGCTTATCTAGACGAAATGGGCGGACTAGCTATACCAATTCCAAAGATCTTCACGCTATTCAGTATCTTATCGATGGCCTCCCTTGCATTACCCGGCATGAGTGGTTTTGTTGCAGAATTGATAGTATTTTTTGGAATAATTACCAGCCAAAATTTTTTTTTAATGCCAAAAATAGTAATCACTTTTGTAATGGCAATTGGAATGATATTAACTCCTATTTATTCATTATCTATGTTACGGCAAATGTTCTATGGGTACAAGCTATTTAATGCCCCAAACTCTTATTTTTTTGATTCTGGACCACGGGAGTTATTTGTTTTGATCTCGATTCTTCTACCCGTAATAGGTATTGGTATTTATCCCGATTTCGTTCTCTCACTATCAGCGGACAAGGCCGAAGCTATTATATCGAATTTTTTTTTGTAGATAGTTTTCATGACTAAAAAAAATCAAAAAGAAATCCCATGATTTTAAAAAGAGTTCGTTATCCAATGAACAAAGAAATCCTTTTTCTTCTCTTACTCTTAAGTTAAATAAAAAGAAGAAGTAAAATAATTTAAATTCCATTTTTTAATTTAAATTAAATTGTGACCAACTGCCAAAGGCATTTGTAAGAACCTTTTGAATCGCCGCACTGCTTGATTCAAAAGGTTCTCGGCATCTTACACTAACACCAAGTTTCGTTTCGATCTCCGCGCTGTCCTATGTTTGTATTCATCAAACCCTTTCTTCAATTCAAATAGGTGTTAATTAAATGAACCATAACTATGTAACCCTATTCCTAATAGATTGACTCCGAAATAGCATATCCAAATTATAAAAAAGCCCATAGAAGCCACAATTGCGGAATTTACACCTTCCCATTTTGTATTTGTTCGAGTATGTAAATAAATCCCGAATATCGTCCAAGTAATAAATGCCCAAGTTTCTTTTGGATCCCAATTCCAATAAGACCCCCACGCCTCATTAGCCCATACTGCTCCCGAAAGAATACCTGTGGTTAAAAAGATAAATCCTAAACTAATAATACGATAACTCCAACGATCCAATTGTTGAATCACTTGAGACCTGTAATAATTTCTAGCGGAAAAACTATTTAGAAAAACATTCTTTTTTTCGTTCATGTATTGGATTTCACTGAAACAAAATGACCCATTTACATTTACAAAATTTTTTCTTTTCAAAAAAAGCCCTATCACTTTTCGAAATGTAATGACTAGAAGAGCCGTGGATAATAATGATCCACATAAAAGAGCTGCATAGCCCAATACCATCATACTTACGTGCATCATTAACCACTGGACTTGGAGAGCGGGTACTAATATTCTGGATTGATGCATTTTGGTTAAAAAACCCGAAGTCGCAAAGCCTTGGGTAAAAAAAGCACTTGGTGCCGTTATAGCGCTTAAATGATTTTGATTATTTTTAAAATCAAAAATCTTATGAATAATAGAGAAACTCCATGAAAGAAAGATTAATGATTCATATAAATCACTTAATGGGAAATGTCTCGAGTAAACCCAACGGGTGATTAATAATCCTGTTAGACAGAAAGCGGTAGCTGTCATCCCCCTTTCTGATGAAGCATATAGCCCTATGATTTCATCGACTAAGAAGGTTATTAAATAAATTGTAATTCCAATTGAAACGACCGAAAAGGATATATGCGTTAATATACGCTCCAAAGTTGAAAATATCATAAAAAAAAAAATTAAAAGCGAGAATACCTCAAATATACAGAATGGAAATCATAAATTAAATTCCTTAGAGCACTTTTTTTGTATATCTTTTTACAGATGCTATGCCGCCACTCGGACTCGAACCGAGATGCTCTAGCACTGCTTCCTAAGAGCAGCGTGTCTACCGATTTCACCATAGCGGCTTGCTCGAAATCATAATACCCTATTATTAGTCAATCGTCGAGATTGAAAGAGTCTATTTCAATGGATTTTTATTCATCAATTTGAAATTTGAATGCTTACTAAAAACAAAAAACATTGAAAGGGCTATTTAAAGATTCCGCCCCTTTTTTTGTTGTTGTATTTAATTATTTAAGGTTTCAGTTTTATTTAACTTAACTTTCATAGTTTCTTCTTTGATAAACTAGAACCTTGTAACGGCTGTAACTAAATAGTTCTAACTTCACTCCAGGGAACAACTCAAAAAGGGTTTCTTTCTTTTTTTTTTTTCATTTTTTAGAACTTTTGTGTTTGTGTTGTCGTAATTTTAGGTTTTTTTTTTTTCACTATTAATTTGTCCTAGGATTGATCAAATCAATTAGGTATTGGGCTGCACGTATTATAGAAAAAAAAAAAAAAAAATTCGATAAAAAAGTCTTTCTAAATTCGAATTAGAAAAATATATATATTTTGATGGAGCCCCCCCTCAAACATAGGATTTTTTTTTAATCACTTAAAATTGTCACACTATTCACTATTCGTATCCAATATCTGCCTAAACGGGAAGGGTTGCTTTTCTCAATTGGAGTCAAAGTGCAGGGTATCCGGTTATATATAGTGATTCAGAAAAATAATGATTTAGAACGTAAAAAAAAAAAAAAAAGTTATATACTGAATCAATTAGTTTCAACAGCCTTTTTTTTTTCCTAACGATTTTATATCCCCTCTTCTATAGCATCAATGGAAAGACCTAAATCGAAATAAATCTAAATAAAAAAAAAAAATTTCTTATTGTTTATGGTGGGGTGATGGGGAAAATAAGAATCCCCATCCTGGGAATAAAAAAATAGTAAAATAAAAAGAAAGGTGAAACTTTCTAGTTTGTCTTGATTCCGTTTTCAAATAAAAAAAAAAAAAAGTCCTTTTTTTTTTTTATTTATTTTTATTTTCGAATTCAGTAGACAAATCAATTGGTTCAAAACATTACAAAAGGGAATGTTTACTTACTTTTTCGATTTTTCTAAATTCTATAGTATAAATTCAAAACACAATTAACTCATTTTTGTGTCTGGGGGATTCAGATTATTTCAACCTTTGATTATTTATTTGTTGTACAAAAAAAACTTTTTGAATTCCCAGTAGCAAGGGATTTCGCTAACGAAAAAGCCTTCAACGCTGCCCAGTACCCCCCTTTTTTCCAAAGATTTTTACGAATACGTTTTTTTAATATAGAAGTACGTTTTTTTGGAACTGCCATTCAAAAAAGAAAAGGTTAGTCATTGATCAAATTGGATGTGAAAGACATCTATTGTTAAAACAAATCATTTTTTAGTTTTACGGTTCATTTCATTATCTGTTTATTTTTTTTATACACTAACTACCTTTAGAAAAAAGAAATAAATCGAAATATGCAAAAATGGCATAAAATCTTACTAGAACAAAAAATAAATAAATAAATAAATGGAATAAGGGATTTTTTCAATTTATATTCCCTAAATATTGGAGAATAAAGTAATTCGTATTCCGGAGTTATTGGCGGCACCCTTAGATACCTATTCAAATCGATATCTCTAGGACGGATTGGGCCATATAACAGAAATAGAATTGGTTGAAGTTGATAAAAAAAAGAAAAAGCCCTTCCGCCCTTATCTCTGTCTATTTTCGGCCTGCTACATTTATCCATGAAAAATACATCGAACAGGTTTTATCTACCCAATCATTTTTGTCTAGTAATTGGTTATTAAATGTCTTTTATTATAATTAAATGTCTTTTATTATAATTATAATAGTAGACAATCAATACGTGCCGAGATGAACTAGTTAATGGTTGTGAATAAACAAAGAATAAAAAAACTAATTCGTATTTTATTGGGGAACGATAGGGGTCAGCCTATGATTTATATCAAATTTAATTTTGTGTAATTCTTTCGTCTTAATCTATGGACATAAATTAGTGTAATTAGAGAATAATAAGTGAAGTTTGAATTTGCTCTATCTTCCTAAAAATCTTACGTAGTATAAAGTATAAAATAATTATTTATTTTTGACTAGTAGCTTAGTTAGAACATTTGATTGTTTTTAACTTTTCATTTTTTTGAAGTTGGTGGGAAAGATTCAAAATAACTATGAATAGAAAAAGCGAATTTTATTTAAGTTTTTCATTTTAATACCTTAACCTTAATTTTTTTATTAATCCCTTTTAAATTTAAAAGAGATAAGAACCGGTGAATCAGAAACACTGAATTAAGAATAAAAAACAATTATTATTACTTTATTGATTTTATGGAACATACATATCAATATTCCTGGATCATACCTTTAGTTCCACTTCCAGTCCCTATGTTAATAGGGGTGGGACTTCTATTTTTTCCGACCGCAACAAAAAATCTTCGCCGTATGTGGGCTTTTATTAGTATTTTATTGTTAAGTATAGTTATGATTTTTTCGATCGATCTATCTATTGAGCAAATAGATAGAACTTCGATCTATCAATCCCTAAGGAGTTGGACCATCACTAGTGATTTGTCTTTCGAGTTCGGATACTTTATTGATCCACTTACTTCTATTATGTCAATATTAATCACTACAGTTGGAATTCTGGTTCTTATTTATAGTGACAATTATATGTCTCATGATCAAGGATATTTGAGATTTTTTGCTTATATGAGTTTTTTCAATGCTTCAATGTTAGGATTAGTTACAAGTTCGAATTTCATACAAATTTATATTTTTTGGGAATTGGTTGGAATGTGCTCTTATCTATTAATCGGGTTTTGGTTCACACGACCTATTGCGGCAGGCGCCTGTCAAAAAGCATTTGTAACTAATCGTGTAGGGGATTTTGGATTATTATTAGGGATCTTAGGTCTTTATTGGCTAACAGGCAGTTTCGAATTTCGGGATTTGTTCGAAATATTGAAAAACTTGATTTATAATAATGAGGTTAACCTTTTATTTGTTACTTTGTGTGCATTTCTATTATTTGCCGGCCCGGTTGCTAAATCCGCGCAATTCCCCCTTCATGTATGGTTACCCGATGCCATGGAAGGGCCTACTCCTATTTCGGCTCTTATCCATGCTGCTACTATGGTAGCGGCGGGAATTTTTCTTGTAGCTCGGCTTCTTCCACTTTTCATAGTCATACCATACGCAATGAATCTAATATCTTTGATAGGGATAATAACAGTATTTTTAGGAGCTACTTTAGCTCTTGCTCAACAAGATATTAAGAGAGGTTTAGCTTATTCTACAATGTCTCAATTGGGTTATATGATGTTA